GTTCTCCGCGGTCGGAATAGGTGGTCAATTCCTTCCCTTGGAACCGTACTTGAGAGTTTCCTAACTCATACGGCTCGGCAGTCAATTCTTTTCTTTTGGTGTCTACCCTAGCCCTACCATATATCTAACTGAATGAGATTTTTCATCGATCTATTTGATTTTTCTCAGGTTAACCAACAAAACCAAAAGGGGTTAATTACATGAGTTTCAAACTTGACTTTTGTTTTGATTCAATTAATAATCAGTTTTATCTTTTCTCCTACCTTCAGAAAAAAAAAGCATAGGCATTTCGAAACTCTCATTAGCATTTTCTGAAAGGTAACTATCTCGCTTTCATATTATATAGAAATTTATATAGAATCCTTGAAAAAGACTTCTTCCTCATAAAAAAAAGACTTACTCTCCTTGGGATCTGATGCTACACCGCTGCTCAATACCTTAGGGGATCGGCTCTATTACATAAGTTGATTCCTAATTTTTATCTAACATGATGACATAAATAAGCAGTTCTTGTTGTATTGCCCAAACCTTATAAATTGATCTTTACGGTGCTTCCGCTATCAATTAGATCTTTTATCCATAGAAAAAAATATTTAGGCATATATATTTCTTCATATTTCGAAGTTTCTTTCTTTGCTACAGCTGATAAAAATCGTTTTTTGGACGATGCAATATGTAGAAATCCTACTTTTTTTAGTATTTACTGTCGTATTTGCCCTTTCCTTTTATTTCTTTCTATAGTGGAGATAGTCGCACGTAATGACAGATCACAGCCATATTATTAAAAGCTTGTGGTAAGAACGGGTTTCGTTCTAGTGCCCGAAAATAATATTCTAAAGCTTTCGTATGTTCGCCGTTACTTGTGTGGATAAGGCCTATGTTATAGAGTATATAGCTTCGATCATAGGGATCAATTTCTAGTCGCATAGCTTCATAATAATTCTGTAACGCTTCTGCATAATTGCCTTCGGATTGAGCCGACATTCGTTACGGTCGTCATTCAATTAAAAAAATTCTCCGTTCCAAAACCGTACGTGAGATTTTCACCTCATACGGCTCCTCCTTTATTTTATGTGCATAATGCAAATAATCCAGAATCCATGGAATTAAAAGAAGGTCGAATTGTCATTATGAACTGAGCGGGGCTAATGTTTTTACAAGAAATCTCTAGCCAACCTTCTTGCAAAAGATCCTTTCTTAACATCAAACGTGCTGGTACTAGATAAAAATGAAAACTCCAACAATTTCTTTGTTCTCAACGCCTTTTAATTTCCAGGAATTAGTCACTTCAACAGTCTTCGATGGTTATATGGGTATCCAAAATACGAACGAGATGGATGTTTGTTGTCCCAACCATTTATTTTTGTCCCGATCCCGATAAGGAAAAGGGGTGCTTTATAACAAAGTTTTTGTTTTGTTGATTCCTAGGCGTAGTGCTCCTTCCTCTATGCCGCCTATTGATACTAGTGTAGTAGGATTGAACCGCAATACAGATCTATGATCTATAGGTCTAACCTTTCGCTCAATACTAGAATCAACAATTCAAGCATCTGAGGTTGCATTAATCGAGGATACACGACAGAAGGAATTGCTTTTTGATTTTATAAACTTCACCTTCAACCAGCGTCGATTTTTTTTTTATTTCAACAGTCTTTTTTATATTCCGAATCATGTGTCTTTTTCCTAAGGCTGAGAGCGGTAAAGTCAAAATAATAATAATCAAATCGCACCATCTCTGTAATAAGTAAATGCCTCTTTTTCTCCTGAAGTTGTCGGAATTATTTGTAATAAGATATTGGCTACGATTGAAAAGGTCTTATCAATAAAATTTCCATTTATACGCGATCTAGGCATAGGTAAAAAGAATCCATTCTATAACTCTTTTCATTACCTCTCGTGAGAAAATGATCTCACAAACAAAGGAAATGTACAGTACGAAATAACATAAAAGTAGACCTATTAAAAAAAGGATATGACTTTCTACTTCAATTTTTTTTGTCGCTTTGACAGAAAAAAATCAATATTTGAACCTAATTTGATTTCATACAAATGAAATTCAGTAGTATAAGAATAAACTCTAATATCTAATATAAGAATAAAATCAAAGGGAATTCTTCCGATTTCGTCGACGTTGAAGAATCAAAGAATTTTTCTACGGATTAGGATAGGTTTGGAAAATTTGAAAAGCTTTGATGAAATTAAAATTATAATATGATCAAAATAGGAAAAAGAATCGAATAATTGTTCTATGATGAAAATGAAAATAGAATAACTGTCCTTTTTCTCTTTCGTGTATAGCAGGTATACACTATATAATCATAATCAAAAAAAATCCCTGATATGCTTGCTTTAGGAATTTTTAATAGATCCACGGGGTAAAAGGTATTCATTAAACATAGTTAAAAAAAAAAAAAGAAAGTAATCGATAGATTTGATTCGTTCCGATTCATTGATTTAATCTGGTATGGTATAAATATCAGAAAAAAGATGGGGCGTCATC